GCTTACGATTTCGGATCTCTCTTGCTGTTATTGGCTCGATCTCACTCAATCCGGCTTGAATGATTGAAGAAAGTGAGCTATATCTCTCCTCTGAAGATAAGGCAGGCCTATCCATCTTTTTGCCGTCCATATAGACTCGGATCATGAGTCGAACTATATAATCACCGTCGTAGATTTCAGCATATTTAATAATAGTTCGATATATATGAGCATAGACCTCACTCATTGGAATTAACTTACAATCTTGATAAGTCAAGGGGATAGCTGGACCAAGCGTAAATGAGATCTCCTCTCCGTAAGATCGCTTCATGGTAAAGGATATTGTGAACTTACCGTAACCAGATAAGGGTGGGTAAGCAAACAGGATTAAGAGATCCATGGTTGCAAGACTGAGTAGGTCAGTCTCGTTAACAAGAGGGTATGGCTCGAAGAAGTGATGTGAAGCAATGATTAACCCAGGATGCGGATCTTGGTGTGTTGTTCGTTCAATCTTTTGATACAAGCGATTCAATAACAGTCCAGTAGTTGCGCTGTCTGTGGTGTATGCCATCATCTTAATAGTGAACGCAGTAATATGGATATCCCTCTTTTCTTCTTAGCTTAAACTGGAATTCATCCCACTTTTGCTCATGAGCTAGCCAACTAGGGGATTGAAAATCACCGCATACATTACGAGAATAGTCCTCGTAAGAGGTCAGTATTCCCGAGATCCTTTCTTCCCAAGTAGCCATCATCTTCTTGCTTATGTTCTTAGGTACATTAGCCTTTAAGTAATAATGAAGCGTCTCTTTTGAGATTACCTTTCTGGCAAAGTCACCCACAGTTGGTCCATCTGACTCCCCTTTTACAATAGGTTTAATAACATTCATATAGATGAACTCGTTGATGATTGAAAGTGGTGGGCCCATGTCACGAATGACGTTGCCATAAATCAATGGTATTAAATAGCTATATTGAACTGTACTTATAAAGTTGTCGTGTACTGTGTATATATGAGCACCAGAAGAAAGAAGCATAGTTTCTACAACACTCATTGCAATACAGGCATCCTTCTGATGGATGAAGTTAACGAATGTAGAGATTTCAGTCTTCCTACGATCTCTCTTAGAAGAAGATACTCTGAGAGTGACCCGACGCTTCTTCTTATGAAGTCTATCATAAACCCATATATATATGGCATCCATTATCATATAATCCTGTACCGTGGTAAAGTAAGGGACTCTATAGTAAACAGGAGTCTCCCTAGCGGACGCGATCCAGCCTATATGGCGGATCAACCGGATCAGGCATTCCATGCCCTGATATTTATTCCTCCAGAACTTAAAGCAGAGAGAGGCAACATTGAAGCATTCCTTATGAGTGATGAAGTGAGAGAGATGGTCTTTTAGATCGCTGGCAGTGCTCATTAAAGTTTTTCCATAGATCATAGGCATAAAGATACCTTTGACTACCTTACGAGTAAGGTTATTGCAAACTATCGTTGATAGATTATTCTCCAGTTCTGCTTTCATGAACTCCTTGAGCTCTTCGAGGATAAAAGAATAAACATCTTGGATTTTACCATCCGAAGATGGGAAGAGATTCGTTCTCTTAGCCATGGTTTCATCCAACAAAAAGTAACTCATGATCTGATATGCACTCGCTGAGGCATCTTGGGTAATAGGGATACTCATATGTTTGTTAGCGTTGAATGCAATTATATTGGCGATGAACTGAAAGGGGCGTTTAGCATCCCGAGAGCACTCGATAAGATTCTCACACACATTCGTGATGTTGTTATCAAACCACTCTAATCCCTCCTCGACAGAGGCGAAAGACTTGTAATGGAAGGCAGCAGCAGCAGCTAAAGATCTCTTTTTAATATAATCCATATTAGAAATTGATGCGCTATCCGCAAAGATGATCAGGCTTCTTGCTAGATCACGCTCGTGGAAATGCAAGATACCACTGCGGTAGATTCGACCTCGGAAGTCGATAAAGGCCGGCAAATAAAAATGATAGCCATCGTAGGCTATTGCCAGCTTGATAATCAATTGCTCATAATGAGCACGCTGTATGTTCTTACATAAAGTATGTAACAAATCGTTAAAGCTACATAATTTGTTAATAACCTCATCCTTCATGTGAAACTCTCTAAGTAAGAAGGATACATCTTTTATATTAATAGAGGCTAGAAAACTTGGCATGAGATAACCATATTCAACTAATAACTCCTTATTCACTTTATTTTGAATAAAATTCAACCAATTACTGTTGATTTGAAAGGCCTGACTCTGCAGCTTGTTCATTACATTACAAAGCTTCATGTAATTATCCTCTTTTCCAATATCAATATAAAAATGATTAATGTTACCGGAACTTAACAGGCGGTAACGATCATATATTTCCCCTGTTGGAGAACTTAAGTAACCCCCTGATAGTTCGGACAGGTTTCTAGGTTTTTGATCCGGCGGGCAGGTACTTGTCCAATCTAGAGGTTTGCATACCATAGGCAGGTTGA